GATTCAAAAAAAAAATAGGCCGACTCCTATTATGAATTAATAAGTCCTATTATGAATTAATAAGTATAGAACTAATAACCAACTCATCGCTTTGCATTATCTGGATTCCAAGAAGCAGTCAAGATATGATATAGTAATCATATAATTGCAGCAATTGCAATTTTTTTTTTTCTGAAAAAAAAATCAATCTGATTATTTTATTCTAAAACAAAATAGAAAATAATGCAGATAAATGGAAGGGAAGGGTGAAAGAAAGAAAAAAAAAGAGAAAAAAATATCAATGATATATGATTCCAATATGTAAGGTCTATGATTCATTTTATAAAAGCCAATGAATGTAATAAAGCATCAATAGAGATTGATCTATAATTAAATGAATCTATTCATAGAACAAAAAATCAAGAGCCTGGAGCCAATAAAGACTGAGAAAATTGACTCAATAACAAATTTCATTCAATTTGATTTTATTCAGGACTCCGTTGTAAAAGTAGGACCTAACCATTAATCGGGAAGTGATGGGGACGACGGAACCAATAAATCAGTACTGATTTATTGGGCAGGATGGCGAAAGAAAAGAAAGGAACCAGTAGACAATTCATTTCTATTTAGTCTTTATTCTAAAAGCTAATAGATTACTTCCACAAATGAAATAATTATTAAAATAGTAAAATAATTATTGAAAAAGAATTATTGAAATAGTAAATATTCGCCCGCGAAGGTTTTTATGTTATTAAATTTAACAATTTTAAACAAAACAATCTGATAACATATTGACTATATAAAATATATAAACAGAATGAAAACCAGAAATCGAATACATAGTCATATAAAATTCGATAGAATAGAAAATAGAATAATACAAAAATATACAAATTTCTAATAATACAAATTTATAATAACAGGAGAAATCCCACCCAATACCATGCTTTAATATAGTATATTATTACATGTATATTTTTTTTTTTTAATCATTTCATTCGCGAGGAGCTGGATGAGAAGAAACTCTCATGTCCGGTTCTGTAGTAGGGATGGAATTGATAAACGACCATCTACTATAACCCAAAAAGAACCAGATTCCGTAAGCAACATAGAGGAAGAATGAAAGGAATGTCTTATCGGGGTAATTGTATTTCTTTCGGTAGATATGCTCTTCAGGCACTTGAACCCGCTTGGATTACATCTAGACAAATAGAAGCGGGACGACGAGCAATGACAAGAAATGCGCGCCGCGGGGGAAAAATATGGGTACGTATATTTCCTGACAAACCTGTTACTGCAAGACCTACGGAAACACGTATGGGATCGGGGAAAGGATCCCCCGAATATTGGGTAGCTGTCGTTAAACCTGGCAGAATACTTTATGAAATGGGCGGAGTAACAGAAAATATAGCTAGAAAGGCTATTTCAATAGCAGCGTCAAAAATGCCTATACAAACTCAATTCATTATTTCGAGATAGGAATAGAAAAACCAAAGGAAAAAGTCCTTTAAGATTAAAAAAACAAAAATCGAACGTTTTTTTTTTGAACAAAAATATTTCTTTTTTTTGCCCTTTGCATTGAAATAACAGATTAAAAAAATGATATGATCCAATCTCAGACCCATTTGAGTGTAGCAGATAACAGTGGAGCCCGAAAATTAATATGTATTCGAATCATGGGGACTAGTAATCGGCGATATGCACATATCGGTGACATTATTGTTGCTGTAATCAAAGAAGCCGTACCAAATTCACCTCTAGAAAGATCCGAAGTAATCAGAGCTGTAATTGTACGTACTTGTAAAGAACTCAAACGTGACAACGGCATAATAATAAGATATGATGACAATGCTGCAGTTGTCATTGATCAAGACGGAAACCCAAAAGGAACTAGAATTTTTGGTGCAATCGCCCGGGAATTGAGACAGTTAAATTTCACTAAAATAGTTTCATTAGCACCTGAAGTATTGTAAGATAAAACATTGTAAGATATAAGATGAGACCCCGATATAGTTATAGTATTTGAATGGAATTAATTAAAGTAAATTAGAATAAATTAGAAAATGAATTAAAAAAAATTAATTCAAAATGAAAGAAATTAGTAGATTGGAGTTCATGCATATACCTCTAAAATAATAAAAAAAAAATGAATTCATATGATAAAAAGAAAACAAACAAAAAAAAAGAAAAATATGTTGATTATATCAAAATTATGAGGCACCAATAAATTTAGTTTATCATGGGGAGAGACACTATTGCTGACATAATAACCTCTATACGAAATGCGGACACGGATAGAAAAGGAACTGTCCGACTAGCATTTACTAACATCACCGAAAAAATTATTAAAATACTTTTGCAAGAAGGTTTTATTGAAAATGTGAGGAAACATCAGGAAGGTAAGAAATTTTTTGTTGTTTTAACTCTACGACATAGAAGAAATAGGAAAGGATCGTATGGAACTAATCTAAATTTAAAACGAATAAGTCGGCCTGGTCTACGAATCTATTCTAACTATCAAAAAATTCCTAGAATTCTAGGCGGGATGGGGATTGTAATTCTTTCTACCTCTCGAGGTATAATGACAGACCGAGAGGCTCGACTAGAAAAAATCGGTGGAGAAATCTTGTGTTATATATGGTAATCTTTCCTCTCGGATATCCAAATTTTATCCGGACTTCCTGTTTGTGAAAAAAAAAAAAAAAATAGAAAGAAGAAAGAAAAGGGTTCTAATATTATTTTTATTATTTTTCCTGCATTATATTAATTGATACTTGATACTTCACGAGGTTTTAGCTGGAATGAAAGAATAAAAATAGAGTCAAGTCAAGAGGGTTTAATTGTTGAATCACTTACTACTAATGGTATCTCTCAAGTTTGTTTCGATAATGAAGATCGGATTTTAGGTTCTGTTTCAGAAAAAATCCGACATAGTTTTGTTTTATCCGTAGACTACTAAGGCATAGAGTAAAAATAAAAATGGAAGTAAGCCGATATGATTCGACCAGAGAACGTCTAATCTATAGACTACACAACAAAAATTCGAATGATTGGGTAGTTTTTTTTTTTTCAACTTCCTTATTCCTTTCATTTTCATAGAGATATAATTCCAGATTGGAAAATTTAACGAAACTTATTTTCTTCAAAAACACATGTATATTCAAAATTAAGGAATGACAAATATGAAAATAAAGGCCTCCGCTCGTAAAATTTGTGAAAAATGCCGACTAATACGTAGACGGGGACGAATTAGAGTAATTTGTTCCAATCCGAGACATAAGCAAAGACAAGGCTAGTCCTTCGAAACCGAGACTCTTTATCTTCTTTATCTTTAAGGCATCCGATATATAAATAAAAAAAAGATTTATTTTGACATGACATGGATATATCCATAGACACCTGGCTTCTATTTATAAGATGATAACATAAAATATGGCAAAACCTTTACCTAGAATTGGTTCGCGCAGGAATGGCCGTATTAGTTCACGTAAGAATGCGCGTAAAATACCAAAAGGAGTTATTCATGTTCAAGCAAGTTTCAACAATACTATTGTGACGGTTACAGACGTACGAGGGCGGGTGATCTCATGGTCTTCCGCCGGAATGTGCGGGTTCAGGGGCACAAGAAGAGGGACACCGTTTGCTGCTCAAACCGCAGCTGGAAATGCTATTCGGACAGTAGTGGATCAAGGTATGCAACGAGCTGAAGTCATGATAAAAGGCCCCGGTCTCGGACGAGATGCGGCATTAAGAGCTATTCGTAGAAGTGGTATATTATTAAGTTTCGTCCGGGATGTAACTCCTATGCCACATAATGGCTGCAGGCCCCCTAAAAAACGACGTGTGTAAAAATCGAAACATTGTAAACATTGTAAAAATAGAAACATTGAAGAGATTTCAAGAGAAATAAATAATTCAATGATTTGATCAAAAATAACAAACATTCTTATGGTTCGAGAGAAAGTAACAATATCTACTCGGACACTACAGTGGAAGTGTGTTGAATCAAGAGCCGACAGTAAACGTCTTTTTTATGGACGCTTTATTATGTCTCCGCTTATGAAGGGTCAAGCGGACACAATAGGCATTGCGATGCGAAGGGGTTTGCTTGGAGAACTAGAAGGAACGTGTATCACACGCGCAAAATCTGAGAAAATACCACACGAATTTTCTACCCTAGCAGGTATTCAAGAATCAGTACATGAAATTTTAATGAATTTGAAAGAAATTGTATTGAGAAGCAATTTGTATGGAACTTGTGACGCGTCTATTTGTGTCAAAGGCCCTGGATATGTAACTGCTCAAGATATCATCTTACCACCTTCGGTGCAAATCGTTGATAATACACAGCATATAGCTATTCTAACGGAACCAATTGACTTGTGTATTGGCTTACAAATCGAAAGGACTCGTGGCTACTGTATAAAATCGCCAAATAACTTTCAAAATGGAAGTTATCCAATCGATGCTGTATTCATGCCCGTTCGAAATGTGAATCATAGTGTTCATTCTTATGGAAATGGGAATGAAAAGCAAGAGATACTTTTTCTAGAAATATGGACAAATGGGAGTTTAACTCCTAAAGAAGCACTTCATGAAGCCTCTCGGCATTTGATTGATTTATTTATTCCTTTTTTACAGGCAGAAGAAGAAAACTTACATTTAGAAAAAAGCCAACATAAGGGTACTTTACCCCTTTTTACTTTTCATAATAAATTGGCTAAACTAAAGAAAAATCAACAAGAAATAGCATTGAAATATATTTTTATTGACCAATCAGAATTGACTCCTAAGATTTATAATTGTCTCAAAAAGTCCAATATACATACATTATCGGACCTTTTAAATAAGAGTCAAGAAGACCTTATGAAAATTAAGGATCTTTGCATAGAAGATGTCAAAGAGATATTGAGAATTCTAGAAATAGAAAAGCATTTCGCAATTGATTTTGCAAAGAATCAAATTTAAGCAAAGAATCAAATTTAAATCCATTGGATTTATGGTTATTATCATTTTTTTTT